GTACTCAATGTGTGCGAGCCTGCCCAACCGATGTATTAGAAATGATACCTTGGGACGGATGTAAAGCTAAGCAAATCGCTTCTGCTCCAAGAACAGAGGACTGTGTCGGTTGTAAGAGATGTGAATCCGCCTGTCCAACGGATTTCTTGAGTGTTCGTGTTTATTTATGGCATGAAACAACTCGAAGTATGGGTCTAGCTTATTAATACGTTCCAGAAAACCCTACTCGAATACATTTGATTTTTTTACCTTTACCGACAAAAACCCGCGCTCAAAATATATTTATTTCGAGCACGGGTTTTTCTGGTCCAAGTTTATTTTGTTTTTACTATGAATAATTTTCCTTGGTTAACACTAGTTGTAGTTTTGCCAATAACCGCGGGTTCCTTAATTTTCTTTCTTCCTCATAGAGGAAATAAGGTAATAAGATGGTATACTATATCTATATGCATAACGGAACTCCTTCTAACAACCTATGCATTCGGGTATCATTTCCAATTGGATGATCCGTTAATGCAACTAACGGAGAATTATCAATGGATCAATTTTTTTGATTTTTACTGGAGATTGGGAATAGATGGAATTTCTATAGGACCCATTTTACTGACAGGATTTATCACAACTTTAGCTACTTTAGCGGCTTGGCCCGTTACTCGAGATTCCCGACTATTCCATTTCCTAATGTTAGCAATGTATAGCGGTCAAATAGGACCATTTTCTTCTCAAGACCTTTTACTTTTTTTCATCATGTGGGAGTTAGAATTAATTCCCGTTTATCTACTTCTATCCATGTGGGGGGGAAAGAAACGTTTGTATTCAGCTACAAAATTTATTTTGTACACTGCCGGAGGTTCTGTTTTTTTATTAATAGGAGTTCTGGGTATTGGTTTATATGGCTCCAATGAACCGACATTAAATTTTGAAACATCAGCTAATCAATCGTATCCTGTAGCCCTGGAAATAATATTCTATATTGGATTTCTTATTGCTTTTGCTGTCAAATCACCGATCATACCCCTACACACATGGTTACCAGACACCCATGGAGAGGCACATTATAGTACTTGTATGCTTTTAGCCGGAATCTTATTAAAAATGGGAGCGTATGGGTTGGTTCGGATCAATATGGAATTATTACCCCATGCCCATTCTATATTTTCTCCCTGGTTGATGATAGTAGGCACAATTCAAATTATCTATGCAGCTTTAACATCTCCTGGTCAGCGTAATTTAAAAAAAAGAATAGCCTATTCCTCTGTATCTCATATGGGTTTCATAATTATAGGAATTGGTTCTATAAGCGATACAGGGCTCAATGGGGCCATTTTACAAATAATTTCTCACGGATTTATTGGCGCTGCGCTTTTTTTCTTGGCCGGAACGAGTTATGATCGAATACGACTTATTTATCTCGACGAAATGGGCGGAATGGCTATCGCAATTCCCAAAATATTCACGACTTTCAGTATCTTATCAATGGCTTCGCTTGCATTACCGGGCATGAGCGGTTTTGTTGCCGAATTGATAGTTTTTTTTGGAATACTTACTAGCCAAAAATATCTTTTAATGACAAAAGTATTAATTACTTTTGTAATGGCAATTGGAATGATATTAACTCCTATTTATTCATTGTCTATGTTACGCCAGATGTTCTATGGATACAAGCTTTTTAATGCCCCAAACTCTTATTTTTTTGATTCTGGACCGCGAGAGTTATTTATTTCTATTTCTATCCTTTTCCCTGTAATAGGTATTGGTATTTATCCCGATTTCGTTTTCTCATTATCAGTTGACAAGGTCGAAGCTATTATATCAAATTTTTTTTATAGATAGTTTTTGTCAATAAACCAAAATAAAAAACCTGATGATTTTTAAAATCGTTCATTGTACAAAAAAAGTCTTTTTCTGTTTTTAAGTTAAATAAAAAAATTGGAATTCTATAAATTCTATATATAACCAGATATTTTTGACATTTTCGAGAACCATTTGAATCAAGTAATGGAAATGGAATGATTCAAATGGTTCTTGATGGTTTACATGAGGGTTTCATATATATATGTATGCTGCCCTAGGCTTCTAGTTGTCAAGTACCTTATTCAATTAGATGGTAATGTAAATGAACCATAACTATGTAACCCTATTCCTAATAGATTAACCCCAAAATAGCATATCCAAATTATAAGAAAGCCCATTGAGGCCACAATTGCAGAATTTACGCTTTCATAATTTTTATTTGTTCGAATATGTAAATAAATCGCAAATATGGTCCAAGTAATAAATGCCCAAGTCTCTTTTGGATCCCAATTCCAATAGGATCCCCATGCTTCATTAGCCCATACTGCTCCCGAAAGAATACCTATGGTTAAAAGGATAAACCCTAAACTAATAATACGATAACTCCATCGATCCAATTGTTGAATTAATTGATATCTGTAATAATTCTGAGAAGAAATCAAAGAAGTGTTTTGTAACACATTGTTTCTTTCATTCACGTATTGAATCTCACCAAAGGAAAACGACTCCGTTAATAAATTATTGCTTTTACTAAAAATCCTTATGAATTTTCGAAATGTAATGACTAGAAGAGCTAGTGATAATAATGATCCACACAAAAGAGCTGCATAGCCCAATACCATCATACTTACGTGCATCATTAACCAATGGGATTGGAGAGCAGGTACTAATATTGCGGATTGATGCATTTCGGTTAAAAGACCTGAAGTAGCGAAACCCTGGGTAAAAATAACACTTGGCGCCGTTATTGCGCTTAAATGGTTTTTTTGTTTTTTAAAATACGGAATCATATGAATAATGGAAAAACCCCACGAAAGAAAAATTAATGATTCATATAAATCGCTTAATGGTAAATGCCCAAAATAAATCCAACGAGTAACTAATAATCCTGTTATGCAGAAAAAAGTAGCTATCATCCCCTTTTCTGATGAATCATATAGTCCTACGATTTCATCGACAAATAAAGTTATCAAATGAATTGTAATTACAATTGAAATGATCGAAAAGGATATATGGGTTAATATACGCTCTAAAGTTGAAAATATCATAAAATTTATTAAAAAGGGGGCCTCAATTATAGGAATTGAAATAGGGAATTGAATTCATTATAGGGCTTACTCTTTTAGAAAAAGACATGCCGCTACTCGGACTCGAACCGAGATGCTCTAGCACTGCTTCCTAAGAGCAGCGTGTCTACCGATTTCACCATAGCGGCTTATTCGAAATCATAATAACCTATTTTTATTCAATCGTCGAGATTGAGGGGGTTAATTCAATATTTTTTAGGAAACATTCAAATTGATGACTAAAAATTTGTTTCAAAATTAGGCGGCATTTAATCTAAACGTTTTCGTTAATAATATTAATTATTCTTATAATAGTTTTGTTTTTTATTTATTTTAGGGTATCCGTTTTTTAACTTAACTAACAACGGGGTTTTTCGTTTCATAGTTTATTACTTTATGGTCTCCTGAAAATAAAACGGAACTTTTTGAACTAGATAATTTTGACTGCAATCCACGGATAGAACTAAAAAGTAAATTGATTATCGAGTCAAGTCGATGGGGAAGGCGATAATCCCCATCTTGAAAATGATAAAACATACCAAAACAAAAGGTGAAACCTTGTGCTTGCGTTTATTCTTTTTTCAAACAAAAGAATACCATTCACTTTTTGAATTCAGTAGACAACCGAATTATTATTTCTACTAAAAAATAACAAAACAAAATGAATTCCATTTTATATTGTTATTGATCAGGTTAAAACATTAGAGAATGGAAATAATTTTTTTTTATTAAATAAAAATGAAATAGTAATTTAGATTATTATCTATTATTATTAGATTAATATTATTTATAATCTTGATAACTTCTAAACTTTAGAAAAAAAAAACTTATAAATAAATTATAACAAAAATGAGACTCTTTTTTGAATTAGACCGATTCACATTATTTAGTCTATTGTTTGATTATTTATTTGTCACACAAAAAAAACTTTTTGAGCTACCGGTAGAAAGAGATTTCGCTAACGAAAAAGCTTTCAATGCTGCCCAATACCCTTTCCTTTTCCAAATATTTTTACGAATACGTTTTTTTGAACTAGAGGTGCGCTTTTTTGGCACTGCCATTTTTAAATTATAATCGGTTCATCGGTTGGATGTGAAAGACATCTATTGTTCAAAATCAATTGTTCTTTACTATATCTCTAGCTAGCTATTCTCTAAATTACATTCCCCTCATCATAAAAGGTGTATGGAAAAATTGTCTAAAATATTACTAAGAACAATAAGATCTACTATGCCAAATAGAATAGATTGAGGTTGATAAAATAAAAAATACAAACAAAAGGGGTTGGGTCTTTGCTTTCTAGTTTTGTCATGTTCCATTCTTACATGTAATAAAATACATCGAAAGATTTAAAAACTCAATCCCTCTCCTGCTTAATAAAAAAAAATGTAATAAATTTTCTTTTTTTATTTTTTTATTATATTAATTAAATTGGTCAAGTTCGAAGAAAGGAATTTTCATTTTCAAACTCGAATGAGCCTAAGCCTAGTAGTTAATTGATTAAAATATACAAAATACTTTCTAAAAGCCATTTTTTTGCCCCTCTTTTTTATTTTACATAAAAAAAGTGTGGGATACCAAAGCATTTCCTACAAATAGCTTTTATTGTAATGGAAGACAATCAATTAGTTCTAAAAAAATTTCTTAATGATTGGGAATAGCCGAACCAAACTGCAATAAATTGGTTTTGTTTTATGGGAAATAGGTTTTATGAGTCAAGTTATGGGCCCTATGATTCATATTAAATACTTTTTTGCTGTCATTATTTATCCTTGCTCTATAGATATAAATAAATTATTGTAATACGTAATAATTAGACCGAAATTGCAATTTTTCGTTTTTATCTTCATAAAATTGGACTTAATAATTTTAATTTCATATTAACAATTCAATATTAATAATAAATTTAATAATAAACAAAGTACATATTTATTTTTCACTCGTAAATTGTTCATATCAGTAAATTGTTCATATCATTTGACTAACCCTAACTCTTCATCTTCATTTGAAATATTTGAAGTAGTTTGGAAAGATTCCGAATAATTAAACCTGGGAAATTCTATTTAAGTTTTATTTTATATATCTTAATTTTTTTTATTAATCGATCGCTTTCAAAAGAAAAGAAATAAGAACTGGTGAATCAGAAACAATTAATTAAGATAATTTTTTTATTTATTTTTATATGGAATATACATATCAATATTCATGGATCATACCGTTCATTCCACTTCCAGTTCCTATGTTAATAGGAGCTGGACTTCTACTTTTTCCAACGGCAACTAAAAATCTTCGCCGTATGTGGGCTTTTCCGAGTGTTTTATTATTAAGTATAGTTATGGTTTTTTCAGCCCATTTCTTTATTCAGCAACTAAATAATAATTCTGTTTATCAATATGTATGGTCTTGGACCATCAATAATGATTTTTCTTTAGAGTTTGGCTGCTTGGTTGATCCACTTACTTCTATTATGTCAATATTAATCACTAGTGTTGGGATTATGGTTCTTATTTATAGTGACAATTATATGTCTCATGATCGAGGATATGTGAGATTTTTTGCTTATATGAGTTTTTCCAATACTTCAATGTTGGGATTAGTTACTAGTTCTAATTTAATACAAATTTATATTTTTTGGGAATTAGTTGGAATGTGTTCTTATCTATTAATAGGTTTTTGGTTCACCCGACCTAGTGCGGCGAATGCTTGTCAAAAAGCGTTTGTAACTAATCGTGTCGGGGATTTTGGGTTATTATTAGGAATTTTAGGTTTTTATTGGATAACGGGTAGTTTTGAATTTCGGGATTTGTTTGAAATATTCAATAACTTGGTTTATAATAATGAAGTTAATCCTTTATTTGTTACTTTATGTGCCTTCCTATTATTTGCCGGCGCAGTTGCGAAATCTGCTCAATTTCCCCTTCATGTCTGGTTACCCGATGCCATGGAAGGGCCTACCCCTATTTCGGCTCTTATACATGCTGCTACGATGGTAGCAGCAGGAATTTTTCTTGTAGCTCGGCTTCTTCCTCTTTTCATAGCTATACCTTACATATTAAATCTAATATCTTTGATCGGTATAATAACATTGTTTTTAGGAGCTACTTTAGCTCTTGCTCAAAAAGATATTAAGAGAGGTTTAGCTTATTCTACAATGTCTCAATTGGGTTATATGATGTTAGCTTTAGGTATGGGTTCTTATCAAGCTGCTTTATTTCATTTGATTACTCATGCTTATTCGAAAGCATTGTTGTTTTTAGGATCTGGATCTATTATTCATTCGATGGAAGCTATTGTTGGGTATTCTCCAGATAAAAGTCAGAATATGGTTCTTATGGGCGGTTTAAGAAAACATGTACCAATTACAAAAACTTCTTTTTTATTAGGTACACTTTCTCTTTGTGGTATTCCACCTCTTGCTTGTTTTTGGTCCAAAGATGAAATTCTTAGTGATAGTTGGTTGTATTCACCGATTTTTGCAATAATAGCTTATTCTACGGCAGGATTAACCGCCTTTTATATGTTTCGGATCTATTTACTTACTTTTGAAGGACATTTAAACGTTTATTTTCAAAATTACAGTGGCAAAAAAAGCAGCTCATTCTATTCAATGTCTCTGTGGGGTAAAGAAGGACCTAAAATTAGGAAAACAAACTTTCGTTTATTCGATTTATTAATGATCAAAAACAACGAAAAGGCTCCTTTTTTAAACACATATCGAATTGATAGTAATGAAAATGTAAGAAGCATGGTGCAGCCTTTTATTAGTATTACTCATTTTGGCACTAAAAAAACTTTCTCATATCCCCATGAGTCGGACAATACTATGCTATTTCCCATGCTTGTATTGGTTTTATTTACGTTATTCGTTGGGGCCATTGGAATTCCTTTCTTCAATTATGAAGGAATGGATTTAGATATATTATCAAAATTGTTAACTCCGTCCATAAACCTTTTACATCAAAACCGAATCCATTCTGTCGATTGGTATGAATTTCTCACAAACGCAGTTTTTTCAGTCAGTATAGCTTATTGCGGAATACTTATAGCGTCCTTTTTATATAAGCCTGTTTATTCATCTTTACAAAATTTGAATTTATTTAATTCATTTGTTAAAAGGGTTCCTAATAAAATGCAAGTTTTGGGGGTTAAAATAATAAATGTGATATATGATTGGTCGTATAATCGCGGTTACATAGATGTTTTTTATACAATATCCTTAACTAAGGGTATAAGAAGATTAGCTGAACTAACTCATTTTTTTGATAGACGAGTAATCGATGGAATTACGAACGGAGTAGGTATTGCGAGTTTTTTCGTAGGAGAGGGTATCAAATATGTAGGGGGTGGTCGAATTTCTTCTTATCTTTTAGTGTATGTATCTTATGTTTTAATTTTTTTAGTGATTTTTTATTATTTTTTT